AGATTCATATTGAAAATCAGAAAAAATCTAGTAATTAGAACCATAAGACATAAGAATAAGAGTAAAACGATTATTTCAGATTGATCGAAAGAAATACAAATAGGTGTAGCAAATAAATAGAATTGGGTGCTATGTCAATTCCATATATGGAATTGATATCCACATACACATATATAATATTGTATATTAATCTATATTAAGCCTCTACCTTTATTCTAGAGTACAACTTGATACATACTAATAGATCATATGGTCGAAAGATTCATCTATTTCTTTCTACCATACGATCTATCTATTAGAATACTGCCGATTCTAATCCGCTTATTCCATTTAAGACGCGAAAATTGGAATCCTTTTCTTTTTATTTCGTCAATTTTTGATAAGAACTCAGAAGTCAAGTTTAATTCAAATTTCAAATTAATGATTAATTAATTAATCATTTTGACTGACTGTTTTTACATAAATGATAAGTAGAAAGGCGGTAGGAACTAGAATGAATAGTGCAGTAGCAATAAATGCAAGAATATTTACTTCCATAATCTAATCTTTTTTTACTTCGCAATAACTCGGGATTTAATCCCATAGAGATGATAAACCTTTCACCTGTAAATTCAATGAATGAATTCCCTCTCAATCTCGCTGGTTTTGAATCGGATCAATATCATGAATAACAATATCTGGGCTGTCAAATCAATTCCTCGTCGAAAATGGAATAGTATAACATAGGAAGTTCTTTTATACATAACGAATCCCAGCTTGGATTCCGGACCCAATCCAAAATTCCTTTATTTCTCATCCGTTTCCGTTCTTTTTTTTCTATAATCTACTCTACGTACAATCATCTGATGAAGTATCATCAGATTGCCCTTCCACTTCCATTAGTCACATAGTTACAAACCGAAACAAGAAAGAAACAAATTACCCATTCCCTTGCTAAGAGGACTGGGATCTTTGATTGATCTGTCTTTTACCCCCCTTCCGTAGATTATTAGCGCTGGGAATATATATCAAAAGCTCAGTGTGCAATTTGAATGCAATCTATTTTTAAATTAGTAATTGAGGTTATACAAAACCGGAGCCAGAAAGAGAAATTGTTTAATCTAGAAAAGTCTTCTAATTCTCTTAGGGAATTCTCTTGGGGGAATTTTGTTAAATTCATTTTTTATTGTGAATTCCATTTGTGTATGTGTGCCCCCCAAAAAAACATATAGTATTCTATTCCATGGATCGGGAACAATCGAAAAAACGGATCCAGTATTTCTTGGAATGTTTACTCTAATGCTAATGCTACCGATAATTGGACTAACCCGCCCACATATGTTTTTCTCCTACCACAAAGAAAAGAAAAAAGACCCCTTTTGTTTTGGGAATGAAATTCTGCCCCCGGCCCCCTTTCGAATTGATTGATGTATTTAGTGGATCCGTCGGGACTGACGGGGCTCGAACCCGCAGCTTCCGCCTTGACAGGGCGGTGCTCTGACCAATTGAACTACAATCCCAGGGAAATAAGGGATCTAGCAGAAATTTTGATTCTTTATCTCCGTATCGAGTATTTTTGAAGGACAAGGGGATTATACGTGGTAGATTGGCGAATTGTTGGGCCGAGCTGGATTTGAACCAGCGTAGACATATTGCCAACGAATTTACAGTCCGTCCCCATTAACCGCTCGGGCATCGACCCAGGAAGAATCACTTGTAGGCCTATTGGTAATTCGCGATCAACTTCCTTTCGTAGTACCCTACCCCCAGGGGAAGTCGAATCCCCGCTGCCTCCTTGAAAGAGAGATGTCCTGAACCACTAGACGATGGGGGCCTACTTGCCTAACCGCCATCATACTATGATCATAGTATGAACAGTTTTTTGAAATTGTCAATATAATTGAATGGTATGATTAGATCCGAGGAATCTTTCCGCTTTTCCTAATTGCAGAGAACTTTTTGATTCGTCATTCATATTCATGAATCATTCATTAGAATGGCCATTCTCCACTCTATATACTATATATAAATCTAGTATCGAAATCTATGTATAGGGTTTTTCGGGGAGTCGTTGGTCCAAAAAAGGGGGTTAAGTTCTATTTCTTTCGCTTTCATTCTTCCATTCATTGATTCATTCATTGTTAAGATGAGATAAGAATATCTCACAATAACAATAAAAGAAGGAAATTAACAAACGATAAATTTAGTAAGCGTGATCAAGAAATTATCGAAAATTGTTTGAATTTAGTTCAGGAGACAAGACAGGTAGAATTTCTTCAGCGCAGGACTCGATGGAATACCTTGAAATTTATGTCGAATTGGTAGGTGTACGTGTAAGTGAACTTTATTCTGATGGGAATCAATTCATTCAATGAAAGAAAAGTAATTAGGTTCGGTCTTGAAACAATTCATTACATTTTACCCTAGACTTGCTGGGTAAATCCATTTTATTATTCAATAATAAGTCACTAGCGAGTATGAGTCTACTGTATGTACTTATGTATATATACTTAATATATAA